TGTTCTATTTATTTGTTCCTACAAATGATAATAATGAGAATTTTGCTAACAACCCAATTTCCTATCAGGATTTCTAAGTATTAAGTGTAAGGAAAAGAGAAAAGAAAAAAAACTTTTTTTCTTCTTTTCGTTGAAAAATTTATTAGCACTTGATTTGGAAATAACGAATGGATTACTAGTAATCCATATTGCTCTCACTAAAGTACCCACCCATATAGATAGCAATATCTCACTCGCGCCTCTGTTACAGTTACAAGACGGCGATTCTAATCTAAATAGAAATTGTTTCCATGCAATCAGAAGAGTATGTATGTACACTCTACACTTTATTTCCCTGGGATTGTAGTTCAATTGGTCAGAGCACCGCCCTGTCAAGGCGGAAGTTGCGGGTTCGAGCCCCGTCAGTCCCGACGGAATCAAATCCAATAAAAAATACATTAATTCATTTCTCCATTTGAATGTGAAAGGGATACAAATAGCGAATTTCATTCCCAACGGACATTCCTCTATTTGCTTTTTTATTTTTTTTTAGATTTTCGTTTCACATTTCTCATCAAACAAATACGAGAATTTCCATTTCTCACTAAGAGACGGAACTTCGCTTCTATTCTTTGTTTGGTTTTGTTTGTAACCAATGGAAATGGAAGGGCGGTTAAATGATACTTAAGCAAATAATTGTATTAGAAAGGCGATAGCGATCGGTTATAGAAAAACAAGAATGGAAAAGAAGGAGAAATCCAAATACAAAAGAAAAATAAAGGGGTTGGATCAGGAATCCAATTTTGTATTCGGTATGGATAAAAGATCTTCCTATGTTATACTATTCAATTCTCGACGATGAATTGATTTGATAGCTCAGATATTGTTATTCATGATATTGAATCGACGGGCGAAAGATTTATCATCTCTATGGGATTAAATCCCGAGTTATTGCCAAATAAAAAAAAAACAATGAGATTATGGAAGTAAATATTCTCGCATTTATTGCTACTGCACTTTTCATTCTAGTTCCTACTGCGTTTTTACTTATAATATACGTAAAAACAGTCAGTCAAAGTGATTAATTTGAATCAAACTTGAACTTCTTTTCTTAGTCAATGATTGAAGAAAAAAAGGATTTTCATCTCATGTCTTAAATGAAATTGGCGGACTAGAATCGGCGGTATAGTATTCTATGAGATCCGATAGCTAGTATGGTAGAAAGAAATATACGAATCTTTCTACCATACTAGCTATTATTGTAATGTAACAAGTTGTACTCTATATATCTTCTTGATATACGTATGGATATAGGTAATGTACATAGCATTACGATTCTATTTCTTTACTTCATCTACAATAATCAATCGAAAGGCAATTCTTAATATTACGGTTCTAGTTCCTAGATTTAAGATTTTTTTCAATAGGAATTTCGGTATTCATCGAAAGAATCAACGAGGAAAAATGGTATGGGCGTCTATTAATAAAAGAAAATCGAGTAATTTTCTTTTAGCATTCCGAAGAAGTAATTGATCGAACAGTTAACGTATGATCCAAAAGGTTCTCTGGGAATTTCTTCTGATTTTGAAAAGAAAGGCTAAAATCCATCATTTTTAACTCTTGAGTCATGATATGAAATGAGTCAACAAAGCAGAAATACAATTTTTCAAATAAAATAAGAAAACAAGTGATAAAGTAAGTGCGCAATATGTGACTTACCCAAGGTAAGATCTTATTATGCGCAGTCTCTCTTTGAACAACCGCTATGTATATCTTATTTCCCATACAAGGTGCGTATCCACTTCATAACAGAACTTTTTTTCTCTTTGACCAGTAAAGAGAAAGAGGTAAACAAATAAAAAGAAAAAAAAAGACTTTGCAAAACGATCTAGAAAAGAATCGATACGGTTGATTCCTCAACTCAATTAGTAGTACCTCTAGAGTCCACTTCTTCCCCATACTACCAGTGAAAGGGAAAATGTAAAGACTACCATTAAAGCAGCCCAAGCAAGACTTACTATATCCATGTAAATTATGTCCCCTATATCTATGAAGGAATTATTCCATTATTGTTCACTAATAATAGTGGAATCACTGGCGCAGAGTCAAAAAGGGATTCTGACCCAACACCGTTGATGAAAGGATCCAAGAAATTCGCTTCTAACAAGTTCTTAGAGGATATGATTTTTCTAGTAGAATAGGGGGGCGGTCTATTCCATTCTTGACTAGGGTTTATTGAAAAGAAAGAATGGATTTTATCATTTGATATAGAAAAGCCAATTTTCCATCGAATGCAATATTTATTGAATGCCTCAATACTTAGAGACTGCCATGAGTCTGTATAGAAAGTATCTTCAGCCCTTTCGACAACCACTAATTAGATTTTTCGTCGGACTATCCAATCTAATTAAAAACCTAGTAATTAAAACACTACATTAGTAGTGGAAGGGAATTGGTAAATCTTTATATAATATAAAAGTCCTTCCGCTACTATATCCTTGAATCCTAGAGGCAAGGATTT